CTACTGGGAGTGAGTACACCCTTATCCTTGTTTTTGGCGATTTCGCATTAATATCAATAAGGACAGGGAACGTTTTACCTACTCCTAACGGTCGGAGCGAGCCCTTGAATAAAGTGGATCTCCCCAAGTAGGATTTGAACCTACGACCAGTCAGTTAACAGCCGACCGCTCTACCACTGAGCTACTGAGGAACAACGGGGGGTTAGATCTCATATACGTTCAAGACTCTTGTTCTTTGGACCGACCTACGACCGGTGCATGAACCATTGAGAAGCCCAAAGCTTCCTTCGGAACTTCTGGAACATACACCCCACCCTATATTATAGGGAGAGAAGGTGACGATAGCAATCCCCTTCGCCTCCCCGCCTCCAGGACAAGGGGAGGCGGCGGTCAACCATCACCATGATCTTCTCCACGATGCATATTGATCAATCGATCTCCACGGTGCTGCGGACCCGCCAGTTCGCTAGGTATACTCACTCCACCGAAGGGCAACAAAGACCTCTCTCTCCCTGCCAGGGACAAGGGGCCTGCTTCTTATCCTAAGAGCTAGAAGGTAATGGTGAGATAGTCTCAACTAACCTACCTTACCTGTCCGAGCCCTTCATTGAGTGAAACGAAGCGGACATCATGGCACTTGGAACTGCTATTCGATCATAGAATTGATTTCGATCAAGCAGGAGAAGGTCCCCCTGTCGGCCCTTTCATCTCTCTGCCCGCTCCATGCTGTATAGCCTTCGGATCATGGGCTGGTTGAATGCTGGGATACGTGAGATTAGATCCGATCTGCCCGGTGATTTTGGTAGATAAATATAAAGTGGTGGGAAGTGCTGAAGTGAGAGGAATCCATATCAGCGATCGTACCGTCATTACTTCAATGATTGTAATTCTACCTGATCAATCACTCTTTTTTATCTGTATTTTCTTTCTCAGCATTTCATTTTAAGAAGAATCCTTTTTTGAATGATGGAATATCAGTTCTATATATGTTCCATATAGATAGATAGATATCTATCTATCTATAATGAAATGAATCCAAAATGGAGGAAGGGGGAATAGAAAGGGGAAGGAAGAACAGAAAGAGAACAGGGGGACGGAGGGGATGGAGAGAAGGGAAGGGGACGAAGAATTGCAAGGGGACATAAAAGATCGATCTATCGATACAGAGAATGAGAGATTAGTCAAAATCTCACATCAACGAATCCATATAAAAATAAAAATTGTCAGTAGAAAGATTACTGCAAAAAACAAGAATCCAAATAGATAGGAAGATGTCCGTCCCCCCCCTAAATATTTCATTCCCTCTCCTACAAAGAGACCCAGGATACCGACTCTATCTATAATTCCATCAATTACCCATCGATCAAATAAATAAGTTAGTTCAGCTAATCTCCGTATACCCATAGTAAATATTTTGTTATAATATATGTCTATGTAGCCTCGGTAATATGACCAATTGTATATGACATTGATCAATCGGTCTGGGATACCCTTTAGCCAGGAATCCCTTTTATACCATAAATATGGTGAGGAGAAATTAAAATTTATAGGTCCATATAGGACAAAGGCCACGAATGTGCTAAAAAATGCTATACCAACTGAGGGAATCGCATCTACAAAAAATTTGGACCAATTTTCAGGATGGTTCTCATGGAAATGGTTCATCGATAGAGTCAACCGTTGGGATAAGATATCAGAACTTATTTCTCCTTGAACAAAAGAAACTCCTATAGATCCCACAAATAGAGTGAATAGTCCCAGTGCAAGTGAAGGCAATAGCATTGTATTGTCCGATTCCTTGGGATATGGAGGATCCCCTTTATCGAGAGGATGAGTAATAACCAGATATTCCATAGGTTTACCATCGAATTGTTCCATCTTCCCTGAGAATTTAAATACTCCTTCAGAGGAAGAAGAGTTCTTATTTCCCGGTAATTGTGGCATAGAACCCATTTCAGTTTCGGTGAATGTACCAGATTCTTTTTCTCCCCACATAGAGATCGAATAGAACGGAATAGGGTCGTTATACAAATTTACGCGGAGATCTCCTTCGAAAGCAAGAAAATACATACGAGACATGTAAAATGCAGTAAATCCTGCTACGGATCGAGCTATCCCCCCAAGAATGGTAGAATATAGCCAACTATCACTAATAATTTCATCCTTAGACCAAAAACAAGCAAAGGGGGGAATACCACAAAGAGAAAGTGTACCTAAAAGAAAGGTTGTTCCTGTAATTGGCATGTATTTACTTAAACCACCCATGAGAGCCATATTCTGACTTTCAGCGGGGCAATATCCAACAAGAGATTCCATGGAATGAATCACTGATCCAGATCCTAGGAACAATAACGCTTTAGAATAGGCATGTGTAATCGGATGGAACAAAGCAGCTCGATAAGAACCTGTACCTAGAGCTAACACCATATAACCTGATTGGGACATAGTAGAATAAGCCAAACCTCTTTTAAGATCACTTTGAGCAAGAGCCATAGTCGCTCCCAATAGAGCCGTTATTCCACCTGTCCAAGAGATGAGATTCATTATGAAAGGTAGAGCTTTGAAAAGAGGGAACAATCGAGCTACGAGAAAAATTCCTGCTGCTACCATAGTAGCGGCATGTATAAGAGCTGATATAGGGGTAGGCCCTTCCATAGCATCAGGTAACCATACATGAAGTGGAAATTGTGCGGATTTAGCTACTGGACCTAAAAATAAGAGAAAAGCACACAGAGTAGCAAAGAATGAACTAACTTCATTACTAGCAATCGATTCGTTAGATCTTCCCAATAAATATCTAAATTCGAAACTACCCGTTATCTGATAAAATCCTAGAATTCCTAATAATAGTCCAAAATCTCCTATACGATTAGTAATAAACGCTTTTTGACAGGCATTGGCTGCACTGGGTCGAGTAAACCAGGAACCTATTAATAAATAAGAACACATTCCTACTAATTCCCAAAATATATATATTTGTACCAGATTAGGGCTAATCACTAGTCCCAACATAGAAGCATTAAAAAGACTAAGATAAGCAAAGAACCTCACATATCCTTGGTCATGAGACATATAATTATCACTGTAGATCATAACCATGATTCCGACAGTAGTAACTGATATTGGCATAATGGAAGTAAGTGGATCGATCAAATAGCCCAACTCTGGGGAAAAATTCTTATTAATGGTCCAGGACCATAAATATTGATAGACGGGACCACCTGTAATTTGCTGCAAGAATAGATTGAAAGAAAGGAGCATAGCTATACCTAGCAGGGAAATGCTGATAAGAGCCCATATATGATGAAGACCCCTGGTTGCCCTTGGAAAAAGTAAGGATCCCGATCCTATTGGCACAGAGGCTGAAAGTGGAAGGAAAGGCACGATCCAAACATATTTATATATAAGTTCCATAGGAAGATCGAGTAATTTTTAGAAAGATTTTTTCTCTTTTTTTTTTTTTTTTCTTTTTTTTTTTTTTTTTTTTTTCATTTCCCATTACTGGTTTCCGATCCACTGGATTACGAAAGGAACAAATCAAAAGGGGTCGTAAATCAGGAGGAACGATGGGATGGATTCCATCCATCTATTTTTCCTTCTCCTTCCACAAATAGAAAGTTCGAGCTGATTAATCATTAATTAATATGAAATGCCAGATGAATAGGAACCCTAGTTTCTTCAGGTACTCATCAACGAGATAGAGTTGTGCACATCCAAAATTGTACACTTTTCCCATATATTATCTTATATCACATAGATTTTTATAAACCAATAGAGATGTTTGACACTCTGGTCCTGCAAAAATATTCATGATAAAACCTGACAAGAATCGAACCAATTAGAGAGCTATTCTAGATTATAATATTTGATCGAATCTGTTCGATACATATTCGCTCCTAATCTTAAATAACAAGTATATACGTAATAATTGGAATCAGGAGTGAACAACTCCGAACGGGCCAGATAGATCTTATGGTATTTGTCACTCCACATCATTAGGATTAGGACCGGATGGATGGACGGAATGCCAAAATATCCATTTATTACTATTGATTTACCATAGATCTATTACTAATATCAGACATTCTCGGCTGTAAAATGAAATAAGAGGGATAATCCCACAGGATTCTCCTGGAGATGAACTGACCAATTAAGTAAGAAATGCATTTCCTAGAAAGAGGACACGGTGTACGTAGGTTAAGACATCAACAAAATTCGATTTGATCCGTAGTAGATTCTATCTGTCCAAAGAAATGAGAACGAATGGATTCTGCAGTAAATAAATCATTATTCATATAACGAAATAATGTAATTTTATCACAAATTATGAAGATTTCGAGGAGCTAGATCTTTAAACTTTTAGAATAGAAATAACGAGAGATATACGTACATATAGAGATATACATATCTCTATATGTACGTATATCTCTATACTGCATAGAATCACGCGATATATACAAGATTGAATATCAATCTAATAATATTTATCTAGATAGATAATATTTATCCAGATAGATAGATATGTACATATATGTCTATCACATCGAAATATATGAATGAAAAGCATTGTTCATCATGGCAGTTCCGAAGAAGCGCACTTCTAAATCCAGAAAACGAATTCGTAAAAATGTTTGGAAGGGAAAAGCAGATCAGGCCGCGGTAAAAGCTTTTTCCTTAGCTGAGTCTATCTCGACCGGTCGGTCAAAAATTTTTTACTGCACAACAAATGATAAGCCCTCTGGATCATCTAAATCCACATCCATTAATGAATCCAATGATTCATAACATCAACAAGTATGCCCCCTAGTAGAGGGCAATAATGGGAAAGAAGTCATTCCCTGGCTCTTTCGAACAATACTGGGAACGATACTGGGGTCGGACAGACAAAGAGACAAATCATGATTCGGTTTCACACACAAAATCACTCGTTCATTTTGGATGACTCGAATCTATGTGTTACTGTGTCACTCGAGCGAATTATTGCTCAGATCTCGGTGAATAATTCCTAATTCCTAATTTCAGATATCGGGATTCATCTTTCTCTTACTCTTCTTATTCCATTCGGGATTTCACACAATTGCTAGATACAGAATAAGAACTTAATAGATCCATTTTACTCCTCAACGGTTATCTCCTTTATGGTCATATAGAGAAAGTGCTCGATTTTTTAAGATGACTCATGGCTAGAGATACAATAACTCTAGCCATTTATGACCCGTTTTCAAGAACATAGGAAGAACATAATTCTAAGGGGACTGGCCAAAGTATAGATGTATAACTTTGCGCAACATCTTAGTATATCTGATCCCCGCCCGTCATTGGCCCCCCATTAATGGCCTAGCTCTCACTTTCCAGAACGTGATTTAAGGGGAATAAATAATCCATTTTTTTTTTTTTTTTACATTCCAATAGCTCGAGAAACTCTTCTTACTAAGCCCGCGATATTCACAAATCGTTATCGGTAAAGTTACGGCATGAAATCTTTTTCCATGTATCTCTCTTCCATGTTCGGGATCTAGCTGCTTCCATTCTATCAAGATAATTTAAGAGATCTCTTGTTCAATGATGGAATTTAATAGGACTCTTCATTCCCCTTCGGAGCAGCAGGATTTGAACCTGCGACCTCCATCACCCCAAGATGGCACGCTACCAAGCTGCGCCATGCTCCGTTGTAATGATCAACATCACATTGATTCAATGTCCGAACTTAGATTTCGAACATCCCCCAATCTCCATTAATTACTCCCCCTGTTAAACCTGTTTTGAACACATTGACGATCTGGCACAAATGGGTTAGTATGTCTTTACCAAGCCGCCATGGTGAAATTGGTAGACACGCTGCTCTTAGGAAGCAGTGCTAGGGCATCTCGGTTCGAATCCGAGTGGCGGCATTCTTAGAATAAAATTCCGTTGATCTCCCTCCTATTCTGTTCAATTCATTTCTATTTATCTTTTCTTTATAATAGATCACTCTTTTCTATTGACTATTTTTAATTTATCCTATCGTATTTCTATTATCGATCCTATTTTAAAATCAAATGAAGAAATGGGTTTATTATGATATTCATAACCTTAGAACATATATTGGCTCACATTTCTTTTTCTCTCATTTCTGTTGTCACTCTCGCTTATTGGGGAACCTTGGTCCATCAAATTGAAGGGCTAAGTAGTTCGGGAGGAAAAGGCATGATAGTTACTTTTGTCTGTACAACGGGATTATTAATTACTCGTTGGCTTTATTCGGGACATTTACCGTTAAGTAATTTGTATGAGTCATTCATGTTCCTTTCATGGAGTTCATCTGTGATTCATATAATTCTAGAAGTGCGAAGCCAAAAGGATCGAGGATTAGGTGCAATCACTGCACCAAGCACTATGTTAACTCATGGTTTTGCTACTTCAGGTCTTCCGAAGGAAATGCAACAATCTGCAATGTTGGTACCTGCCCTGCAATCCCATTGGTTAATGATGCATGTAAGCATGATATTACTCAGCTATGCAACCCTTTTATGTGGATCCCTATCATCAATAGCTTTTCTGATCATTACATTTCGGAGAAATAGAAGGATTCTTTCGCTTCTCAGTGCGAGGGACAATTCATTCATTTGGCCCTTTCCCTCCAGGAATAATTTGTATTTACATGAACAAGAAAAGAGTGATTTGCAAAACACTTTTTATTTGTCATTCACAAATCATCGTAAATGTCAATTGACTCAACAATTAGATTATTGGAGTTATCGTGTTATTGGTCTAGGCTTTCTTCTTTTAACTATAGGTATTCTTTCTGGAGCAGTATGGGCTAATGAAGCATGGGGATCTCGTTGGAGTTGGGATCCTAAAGAGACTTGGGCATTGATTACTTGGATCATATTTGCAATTTATTTGCATACCAGGGTGAATAAAGGTTGGCAAGATGAGAACCCGGCAATTATAGCTTCTTTAGGATCTTTTATAGTTTGGATCTGCTATTTGGGGGTCGATCTATTAGGAATAGGTTTACATAGCTATGGATGGTTGATTTAGCACAGAACTAAAAATGGACTTGGACCCGGGATTTATGGAAGAAAAAAAAGAAGAATATATTCCATATAGTATAGTTATTATAATAGTATAGTTATTATACGGAATTGATAAATGGAATTAGTAATTTTTTCAAGTTCTTTCAAATAGTTATTCTAATATGATCACTACTTGAAATAATTTGAATTACATCCGAAACAAATTAATTGTTCATTATTTTGACCCCATCCTATTCCTCTCTCTTCGAGAGATGAATAGGATAATTTGATTGTATCCCATGACTATCTAGTTGACAATTTATCTGATGAAAAGTCCGAAAGGAGTTATTCATGGAAGGATCGGAACATAATAGCTTCCACTTTCTTATCCCATAGAGATAAGACTAAATCAGGATAAGGACCAGTACCTATTACTGGCAGAAAAAGACAAATCGAAATAAAGATTTCTCGTGGTCCAGAATCCTTTAAATAGGGGTTCAAGACGTTCAAAAACTTATATCCATAGAACATTCGACGTAACATAGATAATAAATGAATAGGAGTTAATATCATTCCAATTGCCATTATTGCAGCAATAACTATTTGAAAAGTCAAAGAATACTTACGACTAGTAATTATTCCCAGAAGTACCATAGATTCCGCTACGAAACCACTCATTCCTGGCAATGCGAGGGAAGCCATTGAAAAGCTACTGAACATAGTAGATATTTTGGACATTGGTATAGCCATTCCTCCTATCCCGTCAAGAAAAAGAGTACGTATCCCATCGTAACTTGTTCCTGCCAAGAAGAAAAGTGCAGCACCAATTAATCCATGAGAAATCATCTGCAAAATGGCTCCATTAAGACTCGTATCTGCCATGGAACCAATTCCTACAATTACAAAACCCATATGAGATACTGATGAATAGGCTATTCTCCTTTTCAAATTACGTTGACTCAGAGAAGTTAGAGCTGCATAGATAATTTGAACCGCTCCTACTATTACCAACCATGGTGAAAATAGAGAATGAGCATGAGGTAATAATTCCATATTAATTCGAATTAATCCATATCCCCCCATTTTCAATGGAATTCCAGCCAAAAGCATACATGTACTATAATGCGCTTCCCCATGAGTATCCGGTAGCCAGGTATGTAAAGGGAGAATTGGCAATTTGATGGCATGAGCGATGAAGAATCCTAAATAGAATACTATTTCCAGTACTACAGGATAATATTTATTAGCCAATATTTCAAAATCTAATGTTGGTCCATCAAATCCATAGAGACCCATACTTGAAGCTCCCATTGAGATAAAAATAGAACCACCTGCAGTGTACAAAATGAACTTTGTAGCCGAATATAGACGTCTTTTTCCTCCCCACATGGATAGAAGTAGGTAAACGGGAATTAGTTCTAGCTCCCACATGAGAAAAAAAAGTAGAATATCTCGAGAAGCAAATAATCCTACTTGGCCACTGTACATTGCCAACATCAAGAAATAGAACAATCGGGGATTTCGGGTAACTGGCCAAGCGGCTAAAGTGGCTAAAGTAGTAACAAATGACGTCAATGAAATAGGTCCAATAGAAAGTCCATCAATTCCCAGTCTCCAATGAAGGTCAATAAGATCTATCCATTCATAATCTTCTTCCAATTGGATCAATGGATCGTCGAAATGAAAATGATAACGAAATGTATAGGTCATTAGAAGGAATTCTAATAAGCAGATACCCAGAGTATACCATCGAATTATATTATTCCCTCTATGAGGGAACAATGGGATTGAGGAACCCGCAGATATGGGCAAAATAACAATTATTGTTAACCAGGGTAAATCGCTCATGATGAAAATGGAAGTAATTTTCTATAGAAAAACCCATGCTCAATATCTCGGGTTGAGTATGGGTTTTTACCAGTGAAAGAAAAAAAAAAAGGAGAATAATAAATAGGAGATAGATCTAACAATTTTTGTGATCTATGTTTATTAGTAAGCTAGACCCATACTGCGAGTTGTCTCATGCCACAAATAAACACGTACACTCAAGAAATCTGTTGGACAAGCAGATTCGCATCTCTTACAACCTACACAATCTTCTGTTCTTGGAGCAGAAGCAATTTGCTTAGCTTTACATCCTTCCCAAGGTATCATTTCCAATACATCTGTGGGACAAGCTCGTACACATTGAGTACAGCCGATACATGTATCATAAATTTTGACTGAATGTGCCATTGGATCTATTAACTCCCATTAGTTAGGATGTCAGAAGTTATCAATTTGATAAGATCTTATAATATAGATCAATAACAAGATATTATTGATATCAGACGAATTAGTAATTGTACTATCAGTGATATTATGAATGGATATATTTATATCATGCATCTGTTCAGTAGGGTGAAGTTACTTGTATAACTTCGATCTTTCTGGATTCTACTAAATCTGACTCAATTGTGTTGGTCAGATACAATTTGTTAATGAGTTCGATATGGATTGAATAACGCTTTTCATCGATAATAATAATACATTGATTTCGATTACATGCAGATAATAGGTATATCTACTATATACATAGATTTGTGTATCTATATCTATTTATATAGATTAATAGATGGATATACCTATTTTTTATTTGTAGATTTAGAAATCTACTTATTCCCGATCAATCCGGAGATTCTATGTGCTCTATTACCATTTTGACAAATTAAATTGATCGATACGAGTCGATTTTCTGTTACGATATATTGCTAAAGCAATAGCTAATCCAATGGCTGCTTCAGCGGCTGCAATAGCGGTAACAAAGATCGAGAAGATGTCTCCCTTTACTTGTCGACTATCAAAATAATTGGAGAATGTTACGAGATTGACATTAACCGCATTCAGTATTAGCTCAAGACACATAAGTGCTCTAACCATGTTCCGACTTGTGATCAGTCCATAAATACCGATAGAGAACAAATAAGCACCTGAAATAAGCGCATGCTCGAGCATAATTGATAAACTCCCTATTAACCTCGATTGATCTAGATACGAACAGAAGTTCTATAAAGTTTATTATTTGATATTATCTGGAAGATCAAAGATCATACTTCTCCTAATATCACGATATTTCACTCGATATTTGACATTCAAACTATTTCCTCTCGGCGAGCTATAGTAATTGCTCCCACGAGGGCAACTAAAAGTATTATAGAAAGAAGTTCGAATGGAAGGAAAAAATCAGTTGATAAATGAGCCCCAATACGTTGAACGTTGTTTGTTAAGTCCTGTTCTAAAATTTGATTCGATTTTGTAGTCATAGATATCTCGGACCATGATGTGTTCAGGATAATAGTAATTAATGAACAGAAGAGACTCGTACAAACTACTAAAGTGATACCATCTCCGACGGTCCAGAGAGGAACAAAATTTGGATATTTTTGATTATTCATCAACATCACGGCAAACACGATCAAGACATTGACAGCTCCTACGTAGATCAGGATTTGTGCAGCAGCTACAAAATCTGCGTTCAATAAAATATATAATAAAGATATACAAACAAGAACCGGTCCCAATGAAAGGGCAGAATAAATTATATTGGTAAGTAGTACTACTTCCAAACCTCCTAATATGAGACCCAGCTCTAGAGGGACCAAAAGAATATCATGTATCGGCCCAGGTAGATCCATTATATGTACGGTAAGTTCCAATATTACTTCTCACAATCCCATTCACTAAACAAAGAAGTTACCCTATCCATATACCTATTTTATATACCAACATGAATATTCATACTGCAACTATTCGGATATGTAAATTAGATAGACTGATCCAGAATTAGATTGGTCAAGGATATATTATAATCAATGATATATCATTGGTCATATTCCTAGTGTAATTTTAAACAGAATTACTAATTCCCAGTCAATTCGAAAAAAAATAGGGTCCCTATTCATCGGTTCTCCCTGATCGGAACTTCAGATTGAATCCGGAGAACTGGTAACAGTTCTTGGATCTAAATGTCCGTCCATAGTTTTCTCGGACAAAGAAGTTGAACTGAAAATTGTTCGAATTGTAGAATCTTCAATCACCGATATTGGTGAACGTCCTAGAGCAATCTGATCATAATTCAATTCATGACGATCATAGGTCGAAAGTTCATATTCTTCAGTCATCGACAGACAATTTGTGGGACAATATTCGACACAATTCCCACAAAAGATACAAATTCCGAAATCAATGCTATGATTTTCTAATCGTTTTTTTCCGATATCTCTTCCAAAGTTCCAATCAACAACGGGTAGATCAATCGGACATACACGGACACATACTTCACGAGCAATACATTTATCAAATTCGAAATGAATCCGTCCGCGAAATCGTTCTGATGGGATCAATTTGTCATAGGGATATTGAATAGTCATGGGTAAACGATTCATGTGATATAGGGTAACCATAAAACCTTGACCAATATATCTCGCAGCTTGTATCGCTCGTTGACTATAATCTATGAATCCAGTCACCGTGGAAAACATATGGTAGATATCCTTGAATGGATCATTTCGTGTCTATTCTATTTCTTTCTCTTTATAGATGTATTCAATCTACCAATTTCGGATGTGTTACAGAATCTATTTTTGGAATGATATTTTGTCACAATAAAAGAAGTTGAAAAGAAGCTGTCAGTAATAAATTACCCAGAGCGATAGGTAAAAGAAATTTCCAACCAAGATCCAATAATTGGTCTATCCTCATTCTAGGCAAAGTCCATCTCGCCGTGATAGAAATGAACAAGAACAGATAAGCTTTAGCTAATGTGATAAGGATCCCCATCGTTATGCCAAGGACCTCACTAATTCCATTAATAGAATCCCATTCGAAATATTCCGAAATTGGTATGGATGGAATGGAAAAGTTCCATCCGCCCAAATAGAGAATTGTCACAAATAATGAGGAAGCTAATAGATTCAGATAGGAAGCAACGTAAAATAAACCAAATTTTATACCCGAATATTCGGTTTGATAACCCGCTACCAATTCTTCTTCCGCTTCTGGTAGATCAAAAGGCAATCTTTCACATTCTGCTAGGGAAGAGATAAAGAAAGCTATAAACCCTATAGGTTGACGCCACAAATTCCATCCCCAAAAACCATATCTAGACTGTGCTTCAACTATATCAACCGTACCTAAACTGTTGGATAATTATAGTCGATAATAGCATCACCGTTCTCATCTCTATTCCGAAACCGTACGTGAAACTTCAGCTTCATACGGCTCCTCAATGGCCATCGAGAAGTAGAAAGAACAATCCTTTTATATTATCTCGTTATGCACCTCGCACAATGGGAAATAGAATAAAAGAGAAAAGAAACATCGAAGTGTTCATGAATTGGACCAATGAGATTCTGTCTGCTACAATAACAAGAGCTTTTGAACCTATCTTGACCTTCACAATTCTTTGTTAGTAAAAATTCGGATCCATTAATGAAATACTACAACAATTACTTTTTCCCACTATGGATCCATATTCCATTTCACTCGAGATTCCGTCAATCACGAATGAGACTTCGGCAGTAGTCCATTGATTCAAATTAGATCTTTATGAAAAAAAGGAGAAGAAACATCCTTTATCCATCTTTTCGTGGGAGAAGGAGAGGAGAACTGCAAAAAGGATTACTTCGTTCCTGATAGTCATTCCTTTTTAAGTAAATAGGAACATACTCCAGATCGGGGTTCTGGGGAAGTACTACTCGATCATCCCTACCAACGTCAAGTCCTCATTATCATCCCATTGATATAGAAACATTTCTCGAAATATGTTTCGTTATCTCTCACTAACCTTTCGTGCATTTTTGTGTTCCTGACCATCTACTTTTGCTCGATCTTCAGTATGATAGTATGAGCTTCATACAGTTTTTTTTTCCTTTGCCCCCGCTGTCAGGCCCCGATACTAATATCTTAACTGGGGTACACAGTTTTCACTGGTTGTGCATGCCTTCACTCTTGTACAGGGGATGGGACTTGATCCTATTACTGCGAATTCACAAGCTGTTTGATCTCACCCATATGACTATCTAGTTTATCAGTTGGAATGAATAAGAAATATTCATCCTATTAATCTCTTTTCCTTTCTTATAGAGATAGGGGAAAAGCTCATATTGCAACGGATCACACGTAGAGATATAGATAACACACATAAAGCTAGAGGGATTTCGTAACTGATGGATTGAGCAGCAGCTCGAAGACCACCTGAGAAAGAATATTTATTATTTGATCCATACCCCGCCATAAGAAGTCCAAGAGGAGCAATACTTGAAACGGCGATCCGGAAAAAAACACCTATACTAAGATCAGCTAAAACGATGTGGCGGCCGAAGGGAATTACTAAATAACTCGAAAGAATTGATATAACCACTATAGCTGGTCCAATACTGAATAACCAAAGATCCCCTCTAGATGGGATAATATCCTCTTTCAGAAGTAGTTTGATCCCATCTGCTAAAGCTTGAAGAATTCCCAAGGGACCGGCGTATTCAGGTCCAATACGTTGTTGTATTCCTGCAGATATCTTTCTTTCAAGCCATACAATAACTAATAATCCTATTAAAACTCCCAATATAGGAATAAGAATGTAAATTCTAATCCATATAAGACCGAAGATCTCTTTTAGAAATCCCAGTACAAAAGATAAATTGATAACTCGTTCCTCAGGATCCGTCGTATTAATCACCATCTTAACGATCAACCTCTCCCATAATGATATCTATACTACCTAAAATTGTCATGATATCGGCCAATTTCATGCTTTTAACCAGTTGAGGAGGAATTTGCAAATTAATAAAACCAGGTGGGCGAATTTTCCATCTCCAGGGAAAAATACTATCATCTCCCATTAGAAAAATTCCTAATTCTCCTTTGGGAGCTTCTACTCTCACATAATGTTCTTGTTTTGGTGACTCAAAAGTAGGGGAAGGTTTTTTACTAATAAATCGAAATTCAAAATCATTCCATTCCGAATCTTTGCCTTTATCGAGGCGCCGGGCTTCCAAATTCTCATAGGGTCCTCCCGGAATTATTTTTAGGGCCTGTCGAATAATTTTGATAGATTCTGTCATTTCCCCAATTCGTACCAAGTAACGAGCTAATGAATCCCCTTCTTTTTGCCATTGGACCTCCCAATCAAATTCATCGTAACATTCGTAATGATCAACTTTACGAAGATCCCATTGTATTCCGGAAGCTCGTAGCATAGGTCCTGATAAACCCCAATCTATTGCTTCTTCTCTACCAATGATGCCTACTCCTTCAACTCGTTCTAAAAAGATGGGATTGCGCGTAATAAGCCTTTCATATTCAGCCACTTTGGATAAGAAATAATCGCAAAAATCCAAACATTTATCTATCCAACCGTAGGGTAAATCTACAGCTACTCCTCCGATACGAAAATAATTATGCATCATTCGCATACCCGTGGCAGCTTCGAATAAATCATAAATAATTTCCCTTTCTCTGGAAATGTAAAAGAAAGGAGTCTGTGCACCAATATCAGCCATGAAAGGCCCAAGCCATAACAAATGGGGAGCTATACGACTCAACTCTAGCATGATAACTCTGATACAGCTAGCCCTTTTAGGTACCTGAATATTTCCCAATCTTTCCGGCGCATTTACCGTTACTGCTTCTGTAAACATAGTGGCTAAATAATCCCATCGTGTTACATAGGGAAGATATTGGACAATTGTTCGGTTCTCGGCAATTTTTTCCATCCCTCTATGCAAATAACCTAATATAGGTTCACAGTCAATAACATCTTCACCATCTAGAGTAACAATAAGTCGAAGAACACCATGCATCGATGGATGATGAGGGCCCATACTTACTATCACGGAGTCTTTTTCTGTAGCAAGCACGGTCATATGTCATTCTCCTCTGATTCGTTTCATAAATTGATGGAAACAAAGGAACGGCTCATTAAGATCCGGAATCTAACAACCAAAAAAAATTTTGGAATTGAAAATTTCGTTTGAAATCAACGGATTTTTAGCCCACGAATACTTAGTTGACCAATTAAATCTTCGTAACGAGGTCTGTTCCTTTTGGACAAATAAACCAGAAGTCGCTTACGTTTCCCCAAAATTTGCCACAAACCTCTTTGGGATGAATAGTCTCTTCTGTGCAATTCCAAATGATGAGTAAGTCTCAGAATCCGATCAGTTAAATGATATATCTGAGATTCAACGGATCTTCTCCGTTCTTTAAGAATCAGAGATGAACGAATGGGCGAATTCTTTGGCATAAAAACTATTTTTCTCGAGATAGAATGAATGAGATTGATTCATGGTCAGAAAGAAGAATGAGATCTATTAATTTTTCCATGGTCCATGGAAGAATTTGTTCCGAACATTCCCATTTAATGACAGATAGAGAATTTATCTCCTCCCAGAGAAACGAGTTTCTCCAATTTGGATTTGCAGCGGGATACAGATAGATGAGAGATTCCTATATCGATAGAATCGAATAGATCGAATCCAAATAGAAATATCTTTTAGGATTTCGATTCATTCCATTGATGCGGATATGAATGTATTATGAAATACACTATCTACATATCTATCTATTTATCCATCTATCTATCCATTTATAGATAGATAGATAGATATCGAATCTCTATTAAATAGATCCCATTTCCTAATATAAAATTAGGGATACATACGTATTCTTAACATAACAGACCGACTCCCATCATTTGTATTGAACCAATATCTATTCATACAAGCCAGATCCTCTAATCGATAACTAGGCCAAAGAAAACGTTTAGTCATTTGGGTTATATCTATATCAAGATGTTTATCTCTTTCCATGAGTTCTTCGTAGTTTTGTACGTCCTTTTCATCGGAAAGTTCTGCATTTCCATCTAGATTATTCTCCAGATCGAAACGATTTAGAATTCTAAATTCTCTACGACGTCTCGGAAGCAAAATATCTTCAAAAATGAGAGAACTTGAAATGTTTTCATTCCCATCTCCAAGAATTCCTCCGTGTCGTATAGATCCATCAGAAAGATTTACATCTGCCCTTCCCCGGAACCTATTCTTAAATCTTAATGAAATACTTACGATTTTATACATCAGGAATTGGTCATCCAATACCCCAGATAAACGAAATGGTTCGACAATTAATATTCCATCCTTTACTGTTCCTGAAACATCCTTATCAATCGAATGAGACATTAGATCCAGGTCCAAATCTCCCGTTCGAAGATAGGGTATAGCAATTCTCTCCGGATCCTTCATTCCACTTAAAAGAGAACATATATTGATGTTATTTTCGAGTTCCCTCGCTATGGATTCTGCCCATCTAAATTGAATAGCAGTTTCAACAGTTTTTCCATCTTCCAGCAGAAATTCTACCTCATCGTATTCATTGTTCCCATTATCCTTTTTTTCTTTGTCCTGACTATTCAATCCAACATACTTTTCTTGGTCTTTAACATTCAATCTAACATATTCTTGTTCTTGAACATAGGATCCAATATCTTCTTTCTGTTGTTCTCTTTCTTCTCGGTCTCGGACATTCGATCTAATATTTTCTTCTTTCCTATATGATCCAAAAATATCTTCGTGTTCTTCTCGTATAAGCGATTTTCTTGGTATGATCATCAATTCAGTTTTATATGTATCATTCATTCCTACAAGTTCTGGGAATAACCAGAATCTTAAATTTGATCCGGAACGATCCGTTCTTCTTCGATTAATTCTCGGAGAATCGGTAATATCAAAATTGTCTCTTTCTTTCTCGTCGATCCATTGAGAATTCGTAATAGAACAAATATCCTCCTTGTCAATTTCTTGATAATTGAGAATATTGTAACCGAAATCCTTCTGATCTTCATCCTTTTTTGAATTCGTAATATCATGAATATATCTTTCCCTAGGAATCTCTTGATAATCGGTAATATTGATATTATCCGGTATATCAAATAGTTCCGATTCACGTATAATACTATTAGAGAGAATCTCTTCCCGTTCATTCTGCCGTACTGGCAGTCCGTTAAGATCGAAATCTTTTGTGAAATCGATATAACTATATGAGAAAAGATTGTATCTGTAACGTTTGTTCAGTTTCCGGGTTCGTCCCGGAGAAGGTTTTACCAAAAATGAGGGATATCCCTGTTGTTGTTCATAGGGAATGAATCTATTTTCTTCATAGGAATGAAGAGAATCTCGATTCTCAGCCGTCCGTTGCTTACTCATCTCATTTCTCCATCTCTGTGGTGCTATTCCAGACCATATCTGTGAGGATAAATTGTATCGATCGTAACATTTTAACCACTCTTTCCAGTCATTTGCTCTCAAATCTTGCGGTTCTTTAGAATCCAATATTCCTTGTATATTGAAAAATTCTTTGATCTTTCCTTTTAAAAAAGGATACGATGTTCTATATTGTAATAGATATTTTGAATGGGACTTGTTCATTGATCTTATTTGCCATATCTCGTTAAATAGATATGCTTGGGACATTAAGATCATGTCCCGATTGGTACCAACTTGTAAATCTCGTATCTCTTTGGTAATTGAATGGTAGTTGGGAATTTTATCCTTATTTGTCTTCGAAATATCGTTCTTCAAAATGAAAATTCTTCTGTAAATTGCTACAAGATTCCTCGTCGATCTAATACAAAATTGTATGTTCAACCTGATGAGGCGAATAACACTTAGGGAAATATCTCTGCCCATTCTTTCAATAAATAGATTTATTGAATAGGGCCATTTCCAAAAAAATCGTACACTTCTCTTTCTAAATTGAACAAGTATTTGCCGAATCTGAATCAATCGCTTTTTTGATTCCGATTCTATATAACTAGAACATTGATTATTTTTTTCCTCTAGATCTACATTAATCCCTAAATTTACTAGATATTTCTCAGTGATCTGTTCGATCTGATCATTCATTGTGGTTGTCCAATCATCTAGATCTTCAATAGTTGTTTGAGTTCCATATCCAGGTCGATCCTGAATCTCCGATGAAAAATTTGCACTACCCGCAGGCCTAGTCCCGATGAGCAATTGATATTTATTGAGGATCTGGTCATTTATTCCGAGATTTTCTGTACTCCTATTATCTGGTTGAGGTCCAGATTCCTTTATTCGTCCTATTCCTGATAGAATTGTTCTTATCAATCGTCCTTTCAATTCTTTGATAATGGGTTCCCAAAAGGAAGGTATTTTTTTTGGATAACCAAAAGGTACTTCAGTTTCCAATCCCCAGGTCGTTAAATAGCTAGAACTCGATTTTTCTCCTTTGTCAAATTGGAGCTCAGATCCGTGCCAAGGTCTCAAACGAAAAGGAAATAGAATCTTGATCTGAATACCATCCCTGAGCCATCTGTCCGGAAATTCCGTTTCTGAAAATTCAATCCCATCATAAGTGCATTTGATATGAATTTCTCTACTCCATTCCCCCCAATCTTCATCCCATTCAGGGACTTGAAATAATAGCATACGACCAATATTTTTAGCTATTATTAATGAGGGTAAAATTATATATTTTCTAAGAATTGATTGGGTCACTAATATAAAACCTCTTATTTTTTGATTTAGTGAAAAATCCAATTTGTCTGCTATTGAGAGACGATCAACTTTTGATCTCTCCCCAGAATAAGTTCTTCCCGATTTCAAGTCTTTATTTAGAAAATTCGTAACAATTTGTTCCAGATCTACTCTATTGGGCATATAAAAAGAATCTTTTAAAAAAGTGGGTATCTCCATTCTTCCCAAAAATAGAAATAAAGGGGAATGTGCACCCGTTTGTATCATTTTACATATTATAGTTCTACGTCTTTGAGCACGCATGGATCCTTTTACTAGGTTACGGCGAAAATCTGACTCTTCCGAATAACGTCTCACAATTCTCTGTATTCCGTTCGGGTCGATAATTGTTATACTCCTGATCTTTCTTGGACGAAGATCATTTATTGAGGGTATGAAGTCGTATTTACCGCTTCTCAAATTGTAGGACCATCGAGGCACAAGTTTCTGAATCTCTATAATTTCGAAAGGGTCATTGAATAAGAATTTCCCGCAAAAGGCAGAAATAGATTTTGTTTGGGTCGAATCACCCGTAGATGAATTTATCCAAAGATCCCGAAGTACTGTCCATTCCTTCTGTTCCAAATGTTCGAAAAGTGAAATTTGTTCCGCAGAAGGAAGACTAAGGATTAATTCCCATCTCATGGGACTTGTGACATTTTTCTCGCCACCAATTATACCAGGAATATCCAACAAATATTTTGCATAGGTCTCTTTATTACATGAAGCTATTTCCAATAGAACCTCAATATAAATTCTTCGATCATATGAGACTATTTCCAACAAATCTCTCGACGAGTCTTTTACATGAATCTCTTCATTATTTGAAGCCATTTCCGAGAAATCTATTCGATGAATTCCTCGATCTTTCAAAGAAACTATATTCGGCAAATCTTTCGTATAGATCTTCCAATTATCCGAATTTCTGATCATTTGTTCCGCTAATAGATAAAGTTGTTTTGAAATAGGTTCAACTTTTTTCTTTTCTGATAATTCATTGATTGAGATAAACGAGTGAACGGTATCTGTAAGTAGTGGTTCCCAGGGTAGCGGAAAGTTTTTGCGTTCCAATTCTCGCCAATGATCAGAGATCCGATCTTCAATTTGATTATTCCAGGATCCTTCCGCGGTGTCCTTCGTAGGTACCTTTGTCAAATCCGGAAGATCTAAATTGATCGAATCGCTCAAAATCCAAGGTGACCTTAATTGATCAATTATTCCACGGAACGGTCCATTCAGAAAGGGATCATGTATCTTAGGAAAGGAATCTCCCTGATAATTGGATAATTTAACTCCTTTTTCCATCACATCTCCAACAGGGGATCCATTGCTTAGAGCTTCTATTCGATTCCTGAATTCATTGCCCAAGTTATCCTTTCTCTGCTTTTCAGTGCAAATCCATTGATAATAAAGATCCTCAGATGAGGAAAAGGTATCTGAAAGATTCCTATATCTTCTGATCCTTTCCCAAAATACCGACACACTAGGTAGAGATGTGAAAGATATCCTTTGTTTTCCATCACTTGAACATGTGTCGAAGAAATATTGGGATACTTCGGTCTTTACAGGACCTGAGTTAGTAAATGGGCTATTTCTGATATATCGCAATGGCCTATTCCATCTGCAATGATCAAACAAAATAATGGGCCATGGTTGATCGAACCATGGTGATTCTTCGTTGGGGAGTCTTTTAAATTCATTTTGATCCTTATGTACAAAGTCATCCTTTATTTCTTTATTAGAAATAAGAGACGGTGACGGAGTTCTGCCCAAATATAATAAACAGGAATAATAAATAAGAATACTAAAAGTTCGATTTATATAGCGTTTTGATATAGTATAACCTATGGGTGAATCACGTTCTATACGGAAAGATACCAATCTTGCCAAATTTATGAATAGAACATGACCACCCAACCAACCACAAAGACTACTTATTACAAATGATATATTATTGCTATAACGAAAAATAAAAAGGTTCATCAGTCTCGTTAATATAGGACTTGGTAGAATAATAGGATTTAGTAATTGAAAAATTAGGCTATCCATAAATAGACCTAGAATTCTAGAATTGTTAAGTGAATTTATGGGGTACAGAGATTTTGAATTTGAAAGTTTCTCGTTGGTATGGAAACAATGAAGGAACATGTATGGTACAACTAATAAAGTTATTGCGTGAGGTTTCCCCAATACTGTATAGATAGGTGAATAGTACATCGATAAAAAAACTATTAATTGTCCCGTAATATAACCACTTATAGTTACTATACCATCTACAGTTCCTTCTAGAAATAAAATTCTCATGGGGGATATCTGAGAAGGACTAATGGGCAATGTGGTAATAAATCCGTAATAGAGTCCAAATAAAATGATCGGACCCGATACTTCTATCCTTGATGATATTGAATCCCATGGTAGACTCAAGATTCTAAGTATCATATTCACTATAAGTATCATATTAAAAATCCTTCTTAAAAAACGTGGAATGATTATAGAAATTATTCCAATATCTCCCATATATACATGGGAGATATTGGATATGAATAGTTATCATTTTCTAATTCATGAATTCAATTTCATAGAATTGGTCCCAATTTCAAATCGATCTTTACTTGATCTCTCCATATATGTGCATATATGCACACATATGTTTATAACATATATCAAATAGATATGCATATGCCATTAACACATATATTCGATTCGGAAATATTGAGGGATATTTAAAACTTGTTGTCTCTTTTTTTTTTTTTTATTTTACTAGGGTGGTCCGGCCCAAGTCTTCTAAATTGTCGTTACACCGCAAAGGTCGAGTGACCAATTCAAGGACATTCCTAGCATTAGCAAATCCGTGAATTTGCGCAAAGGTGAATTCAACCGACCATTTAGTATTCATTCCTCTTGCTTCTAATGGGTCAGCATGAGCCATTCCAGTGATGGCTAAGTCGGGTTGTAACTCACGTATACGTCGTAATTGATTATAATTATCCGGTTTTTCCACAATTCGTGGTATTGGTACACACATCTTTATACATGTATCTCGCAAAAGTGCTAATTCAGCAGCTTGATATCGTTTATCCATATATGGAATACCAATTTCATAAACGATCATTCCACATCTGATTAAGAATCTTGCTAGAGATATTTCTAGAAGATTATCTCCCATGAAAAATACAGATTTTCCATGTACCAAAGAAATATAATCCTTCAAACTTTCCCATATCTGTTTCTCCCTTTCCTCTAAACCCTGAGTTTCAATATCAAATACAGGACAAATCTTTTCGATCCAAGCACGCGTTCCGTCCGGACCGATAGGAAAAGGAGCTCCAATTAATCTACATCTTTCACGTCTTACCAAAGTGGTTGCTGTACGACTCAGAAATGGATTGATACCACAGACATAAACTCCATTACCTAATGACGGAAGATGAGTATATCTCTGGGCAGGTAACCAACCTGATACCTTGACAGATTGGCGCCTTAATTCCGGACTGAGTTGAGAAGCTACGTTCGAAGGTAGGGATCCAAAAAGAGCTAAGGAGGGATGATCTCCGTATTCTATGAATTCTCCTTCCTTTTCAAGGGGAGGAGGGAATTTTTGTATAGTTCCATTCCGTTCACGAACGAATAATCTCTGTTCTAGACAACGATGTGCCATCGCAGCTAGCACAGTATCTTCCCCTTGAGTAAAAGCATGATCCAGTCCGTTTGCTCTTGCCACTATAATTGGTATTCCAATTTCAGATTCCAATTTTGGTGCCATACCTTCCAAGTCCATTTTTATTATTTCTGTAGTACAAGTACCTATCCATATGATGACATTGGGGTCCCTATCTTTTTTTATCCGAATACAAAGCCTTTTCAACTCTTCATAATCATTCAATTGAGCCGAGATATCTCCTTCTTCTAATTCTGCCATTGCATAGCGAGGTTCTGCAAAGATCATAACTCCAAGCGTATTTTGTAGAAAATAACCACATGTCTTCGTGCCTACCACCAAAAAGAAACTGTCTTCAATCTTTTGGTATAACCAAGATACGCAGCTAATAGGACAAAAAGTATGATAATTACCCGTTTCACATTCAAAAGTGAGAGTTTCAGAGATCTTCGCTGACATAAATAGATTTCCCCAACGAACCGATCAACGAATCAATTGTTGATCTCAAACCATCGTAAATCCAAGCAAATTTTCCTGATTCTTCCCCTGTTTCCCATCATTAATGGGACTTAGGTAGGAATCGGAAAGTAAACTGAAGAATTTTCGATCCGGAATCTCTTTCGGTACAATACCTTCTGGTTGAGACAATATCTGATCTGCTATGTTCAAATAATATTCACACACATAGTTAAGGGATGGTTCAGATCCAACCATTTCAAATAAGGTTTTACCCTTGACTCTAGATATTCGAATATCTTCAATAAGAGGTAAAACTTCTATTACGGGCATTGGACAGACTTCTACATATCCATCGATAAGATCTCTTTTAGATGTACGATTTCCGACCAAGCCTGCTAATCGGAGTAGATGTGTACGAGTTTTTTCCCCGATAGAGACAGCAATACGATTAGCTGCGAATAATGCATCAAATCCATTATCTGTAATTATTACGCAATAATCCGCATAGTTCAATGGAGCAGCAAAACCTCCACAAACTACATCACCTAATACATCGAATAAGATAATATCATATTCGTAAAATGCATTTAATTCTTTCAACAATTTCACAGTCTCCCCTACCACATATCCCCCACATCCGGCTCCTGCGGGTGGGCCCCCTGCTTCTACACAATCTACCCCTCCATAACCCTTGTGAATTACATCTTCGGGCCAAATCTCCTCATAATGATAATCCTTGGACTGCAAAGTATCTATAATTGTAGGTATCAGAAATCCTGTAAGAGTAAAAGTACTATCGTGTTTGGGATCACATCCGATTTGTAATACCTTTCTGCCACGTCTTGCTAAGGCGATTGAGATATTACAGCTAGTCGTTGATTTACCAATTCCGCCTTTTCCGTAAACTGCTATTTTCACCTCTAAATCTCCCGTTATTAATTAATAATCATAAGAATTTAATACTCTTCTCCGTTCCAGAATGAAAAGGGTTAAGTGGTAGTAATAGGAATAATAGATCCGGTCATACCAGTAGTTTAACTCTCCACCTATCCTAAGATGGTATCTATGTATACATCTAAATATCCAACATATGGATAGCAGAAACATATGTATCTTTATCTAACCTATCTTATTGTGTTCCGCACATAAACCGTTCATTCCTATTCCTTGTCGTAACGACGAGGGAAAATAGTGCAAAGAATTACATTCTTGATCATTCATCCCAAATGAAGGAAATAGGGAGAAAGATAAAAGAACAGATATTGTTCTCTAAAATAGATTATGAATTCATTAATTCATAGAACAGATCATATCCAAAATTCATAGAACAGATCATATCCAATTTTTATTTTTATATGGATTCGTTGATGTGAGATTTTGACTAATCTCTCATTCTCTGTATCGATAGATCGATCTTTTATGTCCCCTTGCAATTCTTCGTCCCCTTCCCTTCTCTCCATCCCCTCCGTCCCCCTGTTCTCTTTCTGTTCTTCCTTCCCCTTTCTATTCCCCCTTCCTCCATTTTGGATTCATTTCATTATAGATAGATAGATATCTATCTATCTATATGGAACATATATAGAACTGATATTCCATCATTCAAAAAAGGATTCTTCTTAAAATGAAATGCTGAGAAAGAAAATACAGATAAAAAAGAGTGATTGATCAGGTAGAATTACAATCATTGAAGTAATGACGGTACGATCGCTGATATGGATTCCTCTCACTTCAGCACTTCCCACCACTTTATATTTATCTACCAAAATCACCGGGCAGATCGGATCTAATCTCACGTATCCCAGCATTCAACCAGCCCATGATCCGAAGGCTATACAGCATGGAGCGGGCAGAGAGATGAAAGGGCCGACAGGGGGACCTTCTCCTGCTTGATCGAAATCAATTCTATGATCGAATAGCAGTTCCAAGTGCCATGATGTCCGCTTCGTTTCACTCAATGAAGGGCTCGGACAGGTAAGGTAGGTTAGTTGAGACTATCTCACCATTACCTTCTAGCTCTTAGGATAAGAAGCAGGCCCCTTGTCCCTGGCAGGGAGAGAGAGGTCTTTGTTGCCCTTCGGTGGAGTGAGTATACCTAGCGAACTGGCGGGTCCGCAGCACCGTGGAGATCGATTGATCAATATGCATCGTGGAGAAGATCATGGTGATGGTTGACCGCCGCCTCCCCTTGTCCTGGAGGCGGGGAGGCGAAGGGGATTGCTATCGTCACCTTCTCTCCCTATAATATAGGGTGGGGTGTATGTTCCAGAAGTTCCGAAGGAAGCTTTGGGCTTCTCAATGGTTCATGCACCGGT